ATATAAACTATCGATAAAATTTCATTCTTCAACAACTCAACAGACTTAACACCAAAAATCCAAAAATTAATGTTAAACATAAACAAACATAAAACCTACCTTCATTAACAGTACATAAAAATTTACTAAATTCAACCTCAACCAACCTATAAAATACAAATACACACATTAATCCTAATACGACACATAAACCAATACTAAACTCACTAACTTTATGATAACTTATACTATTATCATTTGGTTTAAAAATAGAAACAAAGATAAATAAAATATAAACACCTCCAACATACACCAAACAAAAAATCAACGAATATCACCTAAAACCATACACCAAATAACATATTAATCTAGAAACCAAAGCTTTGACAACTAATAGTATACAATAATAAACACAATGACTAACCATAGAAAATAGGAACAAAACGTAAAAATAAAAAGCAATTAATAATTCCAATAACATCATTTTGTTTAGTTAAACACAAACTATCTTTAGCACGAAAAGCTAAAATAATATATTATACTAAAACAAAATCAAACTACTTAATAACATCTATCACTTCAATCATAATAGGCATTATTCTATGATTAACCCCACATAGTTCAGCACAATACCCAATAAAAGCTCCATGCTGAGAAGGGCAAAAAAACAAATGATTTAACCGACCTGGTATAGCATCCATCTTTAAATTTAAAGATGGCACAGAAAACGAATGAATAACATCTGCCGATGTAACTATTAAATGATACGGAGTTCCATAAATCATACGCATAGGCTTATCAACTAAAAAACAATCCTTTGTTAAGAATGAATCATACCTTCCTTCAGGATACTCATAGGTTCAATATCACTGATGGCCAACAATCTTTATAGTCTCCCTAGAATAACAATCTAAATCTCTAGTTATAAATTTAACATTTAATGCACATAAAACCAACACAACCATAGTTGGAACTATAGTTCATAACAATTCAACAACTTGATTCTCACCTCCAAATTTCACTCTACCCTTGCTCATAAACAAATTTCAATATAACATTATGTAAACAAAACATAAAATAAACATACAAACCGCAATTATATAACAAACAATATCGTAATACAACAGAGATAGTTTCATTACAACTGAACAAACTTTTCAGTAACCAACTTCAAATTCATTTAAAGTTACCTTGTTACGACTTACCTCAATATACATCGAGGGTGACGGGCGGTGTGTACATGAGCTAAACTTACTTCACATTCACAAACTTATTGAACATTACTTTTAAGTCCTAAATATTTTAGTATCACAACCAAAACCTTATAAATGTAACGCATGAATACTTTCATAAGCAGCACATAGACTTGGCTTAAATAAAATTACACAAACTTACTTACTCAACGATAATATTAAACCAGATATACACCAACATAACAAAAGTAAATTATTAGGCGGAACATCCTTTACACCACACCTTCCCCTAAAAAGAGTCACTCACTGCCAAATTATTTTAGTTATATTAACTAAGACAAAACTACAATGTACATTAATGGGGTATCTAATCCCTGTCATTACTATACATCTTCCATCAACTTAAGTACCTAACTCCACAAAAAAAAAATTTAACCTAATTTTAATTATTAATACATAAATCAAGTCTATAAAAAAGCAAAGAAAACAGATTAACCGCAGATGCTGGCACTGTGTCCTATCCCCTCTATTAGTAACCCATCCTTATAAGACGTAAATCTTAACAAAAAACTGATTGCTAATGATAAATAGTAATTCGTAAACAATTTATAAAATATAATAACTTTATGCAATCAATGAATTACACGCTTTCTATTGCCATAATTAAACAAATAAAGTATGGAGCTTACATAACTCTTTTTAGTCTTTGCAAAACTAACATTTATCATACTCAATAAAAAAATTTACTGTCCTTTCGTACTGATAAATTTCTCAAATAGATAAGAACCGACCTGGCTCACGCCGGTCTTAACTCAACTCATGAAGGTAAATTTGGTCGAACAGACCAAAAGTTCAAACTGCTGCACCTGAACTTTAACCTAAGTCAACATCGAGGTGGCAAACGGTTAATTCGATAGGATCTCTCATCAACCATTACACTGTTATCCCTAGGGTAACTTAACCCACTAAACTTTAATAATTAGGGTCACAATTTTCCTAAAAAAGTAAAATTTGCCCCAAACAAAAAGAAAAGATCCTAGGGTCTTTCCGTCTTATTAAAAAAAAGGGATTCTGAACCCCTAAAATTAATTTCAAAAAAATGCCAAATATTCAAATCTTCCACGTCAAACCATTCAAACAAGCCCCCAATTAAAAGGCAATTAATTATGCTACCTTTGCACAGTCAGTATACTGCGGCCATTTATAAAAATTACACTGGGCAGGCACTACCAGCTAAATTTTAAACTGGAAATGTTTTTAATAAACAGACGGAAAGACCCTGAGAAATAATTAACATAATACAATTACTTATTTAATAATTCTTCAGAACTAAAAGTTATACTAAGTTACCACAAGAATTAATTATCCAAACCAAATACAAATTCTTTTAACAAACTCACAAAAAATAGGTACCTTTAACCTAATTTTACAGACAATCATAATTCAATATAAACTTAAGATAGACCTAATAGTCTACCCTATTCTTCGATATACGCAAGTAACTAAACAGATATAAAGTTTAACGAGTAATTTATCACTTCTTAAAATTAATTTTCATCTACTTTACTTAAGAGATAAATCTATTCCAAATAATCAATTCTAAGATCTAAACTATTCGGTAATAAAAATACTTTTTAAAATCTATTAAGCATGATGCAAAAGGCAAATAAACCTAAAAACCCTACTCAACAATTTTATAAAATAAAAGGTCAATGATAAACTATCATCATAGATTTACAAAATCCACATTTTAATTAAACTAAAAAACCACGAGCAGGAACATAAGTACAATCATCTACTCACCGCATATAATATACACCATATGTATAATCAATAGTATAAGGATAACAAAAATAATCGTTATGACAAGCAACCGGACTCATTAAAAAATCAACAAAATAACCAGATGATCCATATGAACCCAACACCTCGTTACGATTAACAATAGACTCTCAAAGTATAAAGACAAAAAAACATCCACTAAATGCAGAAATAAAAGAACCAACAGTAGCCACAATTTTAACTCAATTATAAGCACATTCATATACACAGACACGTCGAGGTAACCCACATAAACCAAAATAATGCATAGGAAAAAAACATAAATTAAACCCTATATTAGAAATTATACACTGACACTGCAATAAACACTTATTCAAACTCAAACCAGTAATTAAAGGCCACCATCATATAAACATAATTATAATACTTATATAAGAACCTAAAGACATAACATAATGAAAATGGGCAACTACAAATCAAGTATCATGAAGAACTTTATCTAACACACATGCTGATAACACAATACCAGTAACACCCCCAAAAGTAAACAGAACAATAAAAGAAACAATCCACCAAACAACAGGATCACTCTTATTTACATAAGAATTTAAAAGCATATACAACCAAGTAAATACCTTTATACCAGTAGGAACACCTATAATCATAGTAACAGAACTAAAAAAAACCGCAGTCTTAACATCTAATCCAACAGTAAACATATGATGACCTCATACACTTCTGCCTAAACAAACTATTGAAAACATAGCAAATAACAACCCATAAAACCCAAAAGCATCAGGACTCATACTTATTCTCAAACATATATGACTAATAATTCCAAAACCAGGAAGAATCAAAACATAAACTTCTGGATGACCAAAAAACCAGAACATATGCTGAAATAACACAGGATCCCCACCACCTAACGGGTCAAAAAATGCAGAACTAAATTTACGATCAAACAAAAGCATTGTAATAGCAGCAGCCAAAACAGGAAGAGTAACCAGCAACAAAATAGACGTAAAAAGATATGACCAAAGAACTATAGAAGTACGAGAAAAAATATTAGTCATAAAAACCCTATATAAAGTACAAATAAAATTAATTGAACTAAATATACTCGACGCACCAGCCAAATGTAACGAAAACATTAAAAAATCCACACCATTTCTTCTAGAAAATAATGATGATGACAAAGGAGGATAAAAAGTTCATCCAATACCAGCACCTAAACTCATTCTCACCACTAAAAAAACTATCGAAGGTACAAGTAACCATGCACTCAAAGCTTTTAATCGAGGCAAATTTAAATCAGACAACCCACCTATTAAAGGAATCAAATATTTCCCAAATCCACCAATTAAAATAGGCATTAAAAAGAAGAAAATCATAATTATACCATGATTAGTAACCAAAAATTTATAACAATCCAAAGAAACAACATTATAATAAGGTTCCAAAAATTTCACACGAATCAATAAACTAAACCTCAAACCTACAAAACCAGACCACAAACCAAGTAAAGTATAAATTATACCAACACGCTTATGATCTAAAGTAAATACTCAACTTATTAATGATTTTAACATCATCTTCATAAGATGACAAAAGTCCCTAAATATTTTGAAAATATTCAGTCTTATCTAACTTAATCTTATACTTTCCAAGAGAAAGTCAAATCTAATTGACACAAAATTATTAGCAGTAACCTCACCTTTTCCTCTCTAATAAAATCAACGAACATAACCACTAAATAATTCAATTATAAACCCTAAAAAAAGTATTATTAAAAAAAAATAATAGTAAAAAAATTTATAAAACAACAAACCTTGACCAAACATATTCAAAAGTAAAGAAATCTCCAAATCAAAAACCACAAACATAACCAACAAAAAAAAATAGGTAAACCTAAAACAATTTAAATTCAAAACACTAGAAAAAAAACCACACTCATAAACTCTACCCCAATTACATCCAAATTTAACCATACTTTTCAACACACCTGAACAAAAAAAATAAATTACTAAAACCAACATAAACAAAACAACAATTCCAAATAATAAAGCAACCACAACTCACAGTGAAAATCACATTACTGAAGTAAGAATCCAGCTCTTTATGCTTAGAATACATGAGTAATATTAACGGAATATCAATTCACAATTCACTATATCAAAGTGACCTGCTAACGCAGCCCTATTAATCTCAAACCTCTCACTGAGACCAAAGGTCCCCAAAACCATCATTCTTAACTTAAACTAAGATTAGCAACACATACCCACACAACGACTATAATGGCCTACAACCATTTCCTGAAGTTAACAGCATCACGATTTACATAATCTATATAGACATCTTATTTTACTACCGTAAAAAACCTTAGTATAAGTAAGCATAAACACACATCCCAAAAAAATTTAACAAAATAATCATAACGAATACGTGGTAACGTGGCACGAGCCCACATTATAAATAATAAAATAAAGGACAAAACAAAACCCCCCAAAGGTCCACCACCAAACATTAAAACAGACCCTAATCATGAAAAAACATATATAATGATATACTCGCATGCAAATAAACAGGTAAAAAAAATACCACTATACTCAACATTAAACCCACTAACTAATTCCCTCTCAGCTTCACCATAATCAAATGGTGTACGATTAGTCTCACACAACACACATATCAAATAAAGTACAAACACCAACGGAAACAATAGCACAGATAACCAACCACTTAAAAAATAATCAACTAAATTATAACCAAAATATCTCAATGATGAAAAAATAACGACACACATAAAACAAGCCTCAAATCTTATAGAGCCAAAGGCACAACGTACCGAACTTAAAAAGGAATAATTTCTATAACTACCCCACCCAACACACATTATAGAGTACCTACAAAATCTAGTTATTACTAAAAACCACAACAATGAAAGTGAATTAAACCTACAACTATGATAAGACCCATAAACAAAAGTATAAAATACCACCAAACAAACTAATAAAAAAACGCCAAACAGCCCAACTCATCTGCGAGTCTGAAAAAAATAATTCTTAAACTTAACAACCAACTTCAATAAATCTGAAAAACTCTGTAATAAACCCATTATACCAACCTTATTCGGCCCCTTACGAAATTGAGAATAACCCAAAATCTTACGTTCACCTAATATAAAAAATGCTATAACCAACAAACTAATTAATAAACCAAAAACCCCAGATACTAAACCAAAAATAATCATAATAAAGTGACTTGATTATCAATTAATCATCCATGACTAGACAAATCATTATTTTATTTAAACTAAAATCACTTAATTTAACAAAAGAACTACATCCATTTTTGAGACGCAAACCCAATGTTTTTAATTAAACTATTATGTTATTCGACTAACACAAATTAGTAATACTCAAGCGAGTTCTTATGTGTGTAAAACATACATTTTACATAAACTACATTACACACCAATATTCACTCTACACTCACCTATTAAACACTTTAGAATAAAAATAATCTCCAGCCAACTTATACAAAAAAAACTGTTCAGAGAATCTATAAAACCTTCAAATAATTAATATATAAACTGACGAATATAATAAACCTAACCTAACGCTCAACTTATAAAACAAAGGAACCGACACAGGAGTTACTAACATTAAAAAACAAAACCCCCAAAAAAAGTAACCCTTTAAATCCTTTCTATCAGATACAAACATCAAATACAATACGCATAAACACCCCCAAAAAAAGTAATATCAATAAATAAAAAAGCAAATCTCTATGTCACTAGAAAAGCATACAACTACTAGTGTAGAAACTGAAGTTAATGATATATGACACCATATATACTCCCAACTTAAACTAAAAAACCACACTAAAAAGCAACAAACCAATATTGTAAAAAAACAATCTAAATAAACTAACTTCAAATTTTTAATCTCATACAGAAAACAAAAAAATAAGACTGGAAACTTCATTATCACACTCAATAAAAAAATAAACACCCATTTACCAGTTCTAAATACTCGATATACTCAAAACATAAACGGAAATAACCCAAACTTTATAGCAAAACCAAAATACACAAAATAATACAAACAATTGATTAATAACCCAGAAACTAACATTACTGAAGATAACCCCGACATTATAACATAGCAAAGCACAGAGTCATAGAATTTATGAAAAACCTGCTTAACACTATAAAAAAACGACGGAATTAAAGATAACCCCCCTAACTCCAAAAAAACCCAAAACCCTAACAACCTATCAACCACACAACACAAAAAACAAAAAAACACTGAGAAAAGAATCGAAAAAAGAACCACATCCAGACGATTAAACCTAATAACCATATACTAGTGATCAACTGAAAAAGACAGAATACAAGTTACAATAAATCAATGAACTAAAGCAACAAAAACCTCATAAAAGAACAACAAAAACATAGCTAAAACCCACCATAAATTCACACATCTTAAACTACCTAAAGCAACTGCCCCAAAACACCCTAGACTAATTTTTATAAATGGCCGCAGTATCAAAACAACAGGACGAATAATATAACTAATAGATTCCGCTATACACACTAAAGGGCATATATACATAGGTGTTCCTACTGGTATAAATCTCCTAAAAAACTTATTTACATCATCACAAAAACGCCTTAAAAACAATGCCACAAAGCTACTAAAAATTAAACTAACCAAAAAGGCTGCAAACAGATAAGGTCTATAACAGTAAGGTAACCGGTATCTTAAAAACAAAAATAACGTCACACCCAAAACAGTTAAATAATAATATCCCACACTTCCTAACACCACCTTATTAATTAAACTAATTAAAGAACAAAAATCATTAAAAATTACAAACATATTAACCTCAACTAGACACATAAGTGTAATAAGGAGACATGAACCCCACAGTTTTTTTAACTTACCAGTCTCTCTAATCAAATTATCTTTAACGCTTCAAATTAATGCTTTAAATTTTAAGCTAAGAGAAATAACGGATTACTAATCACCTTTACAACCAAAATGTAAAATGCATACATCACCTCATTAAACCCTTAAACTATAAAAAATCCTAAATAACATCATAAAATCAAAAATATTAAAAAATAAAACTGAGAATAGTATGAAACATTAACACATTCATAACATTCCCTTCGGATTAATAAATGACCACACAATATCAATGGAACAATCCCACCAAAGAATAAATAAAAAGATCAAAACAACAAGTATAATATCATACCAGAACTTTGTCTAACTAAATATAATTCACAAAAAAACTGAACAGTAGTAGGAAATGAACACAGACTCAACATTCTAAAAACTACTAAAATCATTAATCAAATACCTTTAATGCTAGACTTTAACAGAACTCATTTCCGAGTATGAGACACATCATAAAAAAATCATAATAAACCAAACACAATACCAGCACCTAAACCATGACCCAAACAGTAAAAAAAGGAAAATTTTACACTAGTTCAATCTCCTATATAAAACCCTAAAAAAGGAACTACAATATGTGACAAACTTAAAAACGCTAATCAACGCTTTCCATCCAACTCTTTACAAGAAGTAATTAAAAAAAACACGGCAACCACACAACACAAAAACAAATATCATAAAAACTCTACATCAAATATGAAATAAGCACAACGATAAACTCCAAGTAAACCAAGCTTCATTATATAACCTCTTAAGAAAATTGACACTATCCTAGTTGCCTCAGCATGAACAATAGGCAATCATGTATGAAATGGAACTAATGGCACCTTTGTAAAAAAAATGAAAGACAACAAATAATATACAATTACAGAAACACCAGCCTCATTACTCCAATCTGTAAAATAGAAAGAACCTTTAACAGAAGACAAATACAACAGCACTAATATCAACGGCAATCTCGTGCTCAATAAATAACCACAAAAATATCATCCAGCTAAAAACCGCTCAGAATAAGGAGACTCACTAAAAATTAAATAAAGTAATGGTAACATAGCTAACTCATAACTACATCAAAAAAGTACACTATGATTTACACAAAACCTTAAAACAGTAAAACCTAAACTAAAAAACAAAAATATACGAACTGATATACTTAACAAGTTGTGAAACATTAATTGTCTATAAACCCCCAAAAACACAACTAATACTACTAAATAAAAACAAATAGAATCAAAAACAAACAACCCATTATAAATTATTCTATCTGATAATGAAATACAATTCACACCACATCCAAATAATAGTGCTACCAATAACAAAAATGAAATTACTAAAAACCAACTAACTCTAAAGAAGATGAACATTCTCACACTCGTGTTAACAAAACCAGTCCAACAACTATTTCTATAGTAGAAATAACCATCAAAGCCATGAAAATCATATGACTATCATTAGAAGAAAATAACAAACACATCATTAAAACCAAAACGTTAAAATTCTCTAAAATTATCAAACTATTTAAAAAACGGGTAATAGATAAGAAAAATCTAACCAATATCACAAAACCCAAAGTTAAAAATAGTGTAATCATAACTTAAATTTAATAAATCTTATATATAAACATTAACACCACTATTCCAACACTAAATAACTGGCATATAAATAAATATGGATATTCAGGATGACAACCACCTAAATAAACTAAAGAAAAAAATAAACAAACAATCAATCAAAATTTCAATTGACGTCACACATTATACACACTAGAACCATTTCTAGTAGGAATTCATAATAAAAATAAAAAAGAAGCTATTAACGTTAACCCTCCAATCTTCGATCCTATACAACGCAAAACCGCATAAAATGCTAAAAAATACCACTCTGGCTTTATAGAAACTGGTGTATTTAAAGGATCAGCTTCTAAATATGCCTCTATATCCACTAACATATCAGGACTAAAAAATAACCAAAATATAACAAAACTCATAAAACCCCTCAATAAAACAAAATCCTTGACAGAAAAATAAGAATGGAAATATATCATATCACTTAAGCTATGAAAAGAAAACAACGGTTTTCCACTCCCATCCTTATGTAAATAATACATGTGTAAAACCATAAAACCTAAAACAACAAAACCTAAACATATATGAACGGATAAAACACGCACTAAAGTCAAGCCACTAACAGAGAAACCTCCAACTACATACTTATACAAAACACTACCAAAAACCGGCAATCTATCAACTATAGAAGTTAAAACAGTAGCAGCCCAATAAGACATTTGATGTCATGGCAAGATATAACCAGTAAAAGCTTCTCCCATAACAAGTAGATATAAAACGAAACCAACTTTTCACACACCCTTCTTTGAATATCTAGAATAATATAAAGAACGACCCATATGAATGAAAAGTAAAATAAACAATACTTTCACACCAACCATATGCCAATATCGCAAACATCAAGTAAAAAAAGAATCTTTCGACAACCTCATCACAGTAAAAAAACTTGATAAATAATCCCTAACATACAAAAAAGATAAAACCACACCAGTGACAATCTGTAAAAGCATAAAAACAGAAAGGACAAATCCTTTCCTTCAATAATAATTTAAAGAATAATTTATAGGTAAATCTATTAAATTACGACGAAATAATCTAATCATATCTTTACTAATACTGTGTTTAAGTATTCAACAGAACCACAATCTATCAGTTTCAATAACCTATTAGTAAAACTAACATACATACACTATAGTATACACTATTAACCAAATATAATCAACAAAATGCCAATACCACGTTAAAACAGTACAGCGATAAACTCCAAACCTTACTCTACCTACCATCAAAATCGTAGTCAATCCAATCACACCTAACAACACATGTCTAAAATGCAAACCAACAGTACAAAATCTTCTGGCATAAAATCTCGTATCAAATATATTAACATCTATATCTTCCATCTCCGATATCTGCAAACAAACAAACCCTAGACCCAAAATCACTGTTAAAAACAAAAAAAAATCACAATACTTTCAACCTAATAAATGATGAAAGGCAGTAACTGTTATACTTGACCCCAATAACACAAAACATCCAACAAACGGTATCTCCAAAGACCTTGACAAACTTTCGTAAGACCAAGAATCAAAGAACAAACAACATGTTAAAAAACTTCCAAAAATCATAACCTCACTAAAAACGAAAAGTCAAAAAGCAGATTCATAGTGTGATACCTTCCCAAGCCCATCATAAACAAATATAATAATAGATAATACGGCACAAGCAAAAAATATCACAGTTAATCACACCTTTCATAAAAACAAACCGACTAAAAATAAACCAACAAAAGATGCCCCGAAAATAGGAATAACAGACACTTCTACACCATCTAAACAATTAGACCTTTTCTTTGGAAAAGAAATATAATAAATTTTACTAATAGTGTATATGTACTATGTGGATATTATCTCTTCTCTCAATCTTACTTACGAAGAGATAATATCCACATAGTACATATATAAAGGGGAGATATATCTCCCCTTTATATATGTTTATATAATATATAAACATTTAAAACTTTGTTAAAAAACTATTAAGTAAATAATTAACGTAAAAATCCTCAACATAATTACATTTAATATTATCCACTTATAGAACTCATTTCTACTTTGTAAACCTATTCTAGAAAATAAATTAATAACTAATTTATCTCAACGGAAAAAAAAGACTCTTAATAAATCCAACGTGCGATAAAATAACTGATAGCACATTTCCACTAATTTATCACATCCAAACAATCTGCTTCTTCAACTACTCATAAAGTTCCTATCATATAACTTTAAAACTAAAAAAAAAGATATAATCTGGAATAAGATTAACATGACACTTGGAAATATTCCTAAAAACACGGTTTCATCTAGTAAAAAAAATAGATAAAATTTGATAAATAATCATAAAAACACCATTAAATTAGAATTAAAAAAAAACAAAACCCCCATACTAGAACTGCATTTAACTTTAAACAAAATGGCACACAATCGAAAAGAATAAAAATATGACATAAAAACTCTAAAGCATATAATTACGTAACTAATTACTTTTACTACATTGGTAAATTCAGAAAGTAAAAAATGCTTAGTAAAAAATACACCTATAAAAGGCACTCCGGCTAACCCAAGAACCACTAAAAAACACCCAAACAAATTTCATCTACCATAAAGCTTAGTTCTGTAAACACAATTTCTAGCTTGAGACCCACCGCTACCACTCATTATATCGCCTATAAGCATAAATAATACACACTTTGATACACCATGTCTTAAAAGTTGAAACAGAGATAGTATAACATCACCATATATGAGATACAATACACATCAAGATATATTTTTACACGTAGATAGTGCTATAATCTTCTTTAAATCAACAAAATATAAACTTCTGGTAGCAGTAATCAAAACCGTAAGTAGTAACAAAACTGTAAACAACATTGAACTTTTAAAAAATTTTACATAATCATATCGCATAGCAAATCATACGCCAGCTGCCACTAAAGTTGATGAATGAACTAATGAACTAACTGGAGTAGGGGCTCGCATAGCTTCCAATAATCATCTTATATAAGGAAACCTAGCACTCTTAGTAAAAATGATAAAAAAGAAATAAATTAAGCAAGGCAATAATCTTTTATATACAAAACAATTTAACCCTATCAATAAAAATAAACACACATCCCCAAAACGGGAAGACACTAAAGTAACTATAGATGAACGCAAACTCAAGAAATTATCATAAAATAAGATTAAAAAAAACCTAACTACACCCAAGTATTCTCAAAATATAAGAGTAGAAACAAAATCTCCTGTACATACCAAAGCACCCATCACACCAACAAACAACATTATAATCTTTTTCAGCTCAAACCCTGCAACATCCCCACCAAAGTAATGATGAGTATAAAAAATAACATAAAAAAAGCATATTAATAGCATTAAAAGTACACCAAAGGTAATTATATCAAAATCCAAATTTAATAATCATTTATATCCACCAAAAGACAAAAATTTAACAGTCACACACAATGACACCCCTAACAAAAACACACTTCAAATTATCAGCATACAAAAAATACTTAACATTAATACACTATACATAAACATACGGTACAAATACACCTTTCTTATGGCCGTAACATAAGCTATAAATATGTCACCAAGTAGTTAGGAGACTTCCATAATTAATGCTTAAAACTAACTCATATATTTCTGACATAACTACAAACCTATGTTGCTATCAAAAGCAATTAATATGATTTCAAATCAAACATTATCACAAGTATAGGTTTTTTTCCTCTATTGTATAAAATTTTAGTAAAGAGACTTCAGTCATAAATTAATCCTAAATTAACCCCATGTAAATTTTCTGGCATCTTTACATTTAAATTTTATACAATAGAGGAAAAAAACCTATACTTTTTTTGACAAAAAGTATAGGTTTTTTTCCTAGTTGACTATAGCCTTAAAGAAGTTTACAACCTCCCACATTATATATATGTTAAACTAGA